TAGGATTTTCAGGGATAAGGAATAAACAAACCATGGATAAATCCAAGCGACCTTTTCTTAAATCCAAACGATCTTTTCGTAAGCGTTTGCCCCCGATTGGATCGGGGGATCGAATTGATTATAGAAATATGAGTTTAATTAGCCGGTTTATTAGTGAACAAGGAAAGATATTATCTAGACGAGTGAATAGATTGACCTTGAAACAACAACGATTAATTACTATCGCTATAAAACAAGCTCGTATTTTATCTTTGTTACCTTTTCTTAATAACGAGAAAAGGTTTGAAAGAACCGAGTCGACCGCCAGAGCTACTAGTTTTCGAACCAGAAATAAATAGACTTACTCTTCAATCGAATCCAAATCCCAATCCGAATTCAAACGCGGATGGCTGTTTTGTTAGAAAAATCCAAGAATCTAGATTTCATTGTCGTAAGAAAAAAAGATTCACAGAGTCGGGGAAGAATAAATCTTTTTTTTTGTTCGCTCAGTCCCCTTTTTATCAATTTTTTATCATACTAATTTTGACTATACCTTCCCGGAGTTTATTCTCCGGGGAACGTCATTTAAATTTTTTCGGTAGATTCCTTCCAATCCCTTTCTTTTATGATCTCATTGGAAATCATATAAAGACAATTCCTATTTAATATAGCTATTTGCGCAAGTATTTTACGATTAAGAAGTAATTTCCTCTTGTACAAATCATGTATTAATCTACTATAACTATAGGATACCTTAGTCTCACGAATTACTGCATTTATCCGAGTAATCCACAAACGACGAAAATCTCTCTTTTGCCTATCTCTATCCCGATGAGCAGAAACCAAAGCTCTTATTTTCTGTTGAGTAATAGTTCGAGTCAGTCTTGAATGAGCCCCCCGAAAGCTTGATGCAAATAAACGAATTTTTGTTCTACGTTTACGAGCTACATATCCTCGTCTAATTCTAGTCATTGAATAAATAAAACTTTGATGAATAACTAATTGATTGTTTATTTCCGTTCTTTCAGTTATTCTTTTCCTCTTTACTGATCAATTAATAACAAAACGGATTCTTCCAATGTATAAAATAAAAATTCCAATGGCTTTTGCTACTATAACCTTCCCGACCACTATTTTTTTTTTAGGCATCTCGCCGCTAAATAAAAAATTCATTGATACCAGAATACCTAGTCAAAAAAAACAAGAGTAAATATGAATAGATAAAAGAATAGTGGTTCCGTCGTTTCTATGGTTACTTCTTAAACGGTGAGGTCCTCTCTATACACCGGAGCCCCTTCCTTAATCAATATTTATGGGTAACTTGTACAGTTCACACCCTTTGGCTCTACCCATGAATTATTTAGATTATTTAGTAATAGGTCTTTCACAACGAGATCCGCCTATACAGTAACGGTATTTAATTATGAAATTTAGCTGGGTAGCTGACCCTGTGAGTCCGTTCTTGCAAAAGTGGGAACATCGTTTTCTTCTTATTTCCCCCGCTTAATGGATAACCCTTTTCTTTTTTACCAATGGGGAATTTCTTTTCATCTTAAATTCAGGTGATTGGATTTGCACCAATGGAAACCATAAATTGCATACACAGGGATATAAGGGATTTTTTTCTAGGATAGTGAATGGAATTCTTCCATTCTATCCTATTCACTGGTACTGATCATTGATACTGGAAAAAGGCTTTCCTTTCTTGTTTGTGTACCAGCTCATGATTTGAACGCGTCACACATACACCCTAGTACATGTTCCTCGGCGCTGAGGACATCCCCGAAGAGCGGGGGATTTCGTGACATTTTTTATTGGCTGTCTTGTGTTTCTAATAAGTTGTTTAATCGTTGGCATGCTGAATCATATACATACTAGGCTGGTTTAGATCGATCTTAACCGGATTATTATCAATTGCTTCTATTTAGATTCTATTTACTAGACTATTAAACGCGGTAAGAATCTAAATAAAATCACAGATTGACGCGAAATCTTTGCTAGTTTCATTCAACCAACCGCGACAAGATCAACAATTCCATGAGCTTGGGCTTCTGTTGCTGACATAAAAACATCCCTTTCCATATCTTCGGATACAATCCATAAGGGTTTGCCCGTTCTTTGTACATAAACCCTTGTGATGGTTTCACGCAGTTTCAGTAGTTCTTCCGCTTCCAGGATAAATTCTCCCGTTTGTGCCTCATAAAAAGAGCTGGCGGGTTGATGGATCATTACCCTGATGATAAATCAATGGTTTCTCTATCTTGCATAATGAGGTGAAAACAAAAGAATAAAAAAAAACGATAAATTGAACAACCGTACAGGCATCTTTTGTGCAGTGCATACGGCTCTATAATGGAATTTACTTTGACCTTCCATCGAATTAAAGAGAAAATATAGGATCTATAAGACCCGGATTGGCAAATGCAAATGGTCCAATTACCACCCTTCCTTTCAGGCAAGTTAAAAAATACTATGATGGTTCCGTTGCTTCATATATTTATGGCCTCTGTGATTCAGCAAT